AACCAATAAAGATTTCTTTTTCGATTCATCCCTGGAGTTGAATACCTCATTCAAGAATTTTTTTTGATCCAATCTGTAGGAATCAATAGAAAAGGCCAATCCCTTATGATACACCAGATCCGGCTCGGTTATTGATAGAGTTAATAGATCTGCCATTTCTTGAAATTTATCTTCGGATTCAAAATCGTGGTGCAACGTGTATCCTCCCCTGTTCCGGTCATGGAATAGATGAAATAAATCAAAAAATGAATTTTGGTTTAAGAATGAAATCTTATTGGAACTGTCCATATCCGGTTCATCCTTCGGAACCATATCACATCCCGGATCTGATAAAATAGGATGAATTGAGACGGTATTTTGTAAATACGTAATTATCTGGAATATATCAACCATTTCTTTATTTTCCGATCTCCTGGAAGGGACAAAAGAAAAATCTTGTTGTTTCTTCAACAATTTCTGATCTCTAGTGGACCCCTCAGTAGGATTCGAACCCAGATGAAGTTCTGACCACCTGTCAGAGAAAAAAGAACGGATTGATCTTGTAGGATTCCCAAGAAATTCTTCGATTTCTTCCGGAAGCCGATGATTATTCATCGGCTTCTCACGTTCCGTGAATAGTCGGGACATTGAGGAATCCCCAGAAAGGCGTTTCGGGAATCGGTCTAATTCTATCTCTGTTCGTTCCGTTTGAAGAAAGGAAGGATCCCAAAGAATCGATCTTTCTTTTAGTTGTTGAATCTCGCTTTGATTGATCAATGTGTGATATTCCGAATCCTCATTACTAATGGAATCTAAATGATCTCTGGATTGATCAGAAGATCCTTTCAATTGGCTAGAATCCGTTACTTGAACGAAAATAGATCTTGTCGAATCATATTGCATATTTGACGATACATTCCGTACCTTGCTAAAAAACCGATCCTTGTTTACCAACCGCACACTGTCTAACCAAATCCAATTCTCTCTCGATACGTTCCTCAAAAAATCCGATTCGTGCGGATTCTTCCCCCAACTAACGAAGAGATCTTGGCGGAATTGCCACATATGAAATTGAGCACAATTTTGCAAAGAAATACCCCACTTGTTTCTCGAGAGGAGATGGGAAACACGCTCAATATCATTTGATTGAATAGTTGACCCAGCTCCTTGTTGTTTGAAGAAACCCTCGACTTCAATAGGTCTTTTTTCACGAAAAGCAGACATGAGATAACAAATCCAGTGTTTCACTAAGATTTCGAATAGCTGTCCCGAATTCCAGTTAATTATGTTTCGCTTCTTCCTCGGAGAAAGACGATCAAACAATTCCCAATCATGGTCCTTGCGGATCGGATCATCCGTATAGGATACAAAAGGAGACTCCAGATATTTGAGATCTTTCTCTTTGAATGAGATCTCAATTCCAGCTACGGTTTCATTCGATATCTTACAACTAGAATCCCTCCTTTTTCCGATCTGGTTCCTCCGCCACCGCGAACCCCAGTTAGATTCAGGCATGATACACTTTTTAGTTATTGGGAGAACCAAAGTACTCTCTTTCGGATCCATGAAACAACTCTCAGAGATCTTTTTCCCTTTTGGAAGATACAGGAGCGAAACAATTAACCTATTGATATTGGAAGACCCAAAGGATTCTTCCAATGCATCATTTCTGGGTCCAATGGAATTCATAGGTATAGGAAGAAGCCCCATCAAATAGATATTTTTTCTTTCGACCAGATTTCGACTGTTAATACGATATATAAGGACCGCTACTGCAAGCAGTACTACCCCTTTGATCGTGAAATATCGATTGCTTGTTGAACCCTGCGAATCGCGTGAAAGTAGGATACTCCAAATTCGGGGGTCAAAGAGTTTCATAAAACGTTCTTGGTGGAAAAAAATGTGAGTGAAAGATCCCACGGAATCGAATTTTGTCCACGAATCTAAGAAATAGTGAGAATTCTTGATCTCTCTCAATATCTCTCTCAATTCGAAGATCCAGGATTTTAATGTATGTCGTTTCACTGCTTCCTGCTTCATTGATTCCTCCTAAGGATTTCATTTCAATTGGAATTTGGTTATTCACGATGTACGACGATCCCCGTTACGCATCCATGGCTGAATGGTTAAAGCGCCCAACTCATAATTGGCAAATTCGTAGGTTCAATTCCTGCTGGATGCAAGCCAACGGGAACGTTCAATACGTCTATTGGAATTGGCTCTGTATCAATGAAATCTCATCATCCATACATAACGAATTGGTATGGTATATTCATACCATAACATATGAACAGTAAGAAATAGAATTCTTATCGATACTGGAACTCATAGGGAAGAAAATGGATTTATGGATGGAATCAAATATGCAGTATTTACAGACAAAAGTATTCGGTTATTGGGGAACAATCAATATACTTCTAATGTCGAATCAGGATCAACTAGGACAGAAATAAAGCATTGGGTCGAACTCTTCTTTGGTGTCAAGGTACTAGCTATGAATAGTCATCGACTCCCGGGAAAG